ACGCAACGATGATTCTTCTCTACTAATCACAAGGACATTGGGACACTATACTTTGTATTCGGAGCATGAGCCGGTATAGTAGGCACCTCTCTAAGACTAGCGATCCGAGCTGAACTAGGTCAACCAGGAAGCTTAATTGGAGATGACCAAATTTATAACGTAGTAGTAACTGCCCACGCATTTGTAATAATCTTTTTTATAGTTATACCAATTATAATCGGAGGATTCGGAAACTGATTAGTCCCCCTTATATTAGGAGCCCCCGACATAGCATTTCCTCGAATAAATAATATAAGATTTTGACTATTACCTCCCTCTCTTACTCTACTTCTAATGAGAGGCATAGTAGAAAGAGGAGTAGGCACAGGCTGAACCGTCTACCCACCCCTAGCAGCCGCTATCGCCCACGCCGGTGCTTCAGTCGATATAGGAATCTTCTCCCTTCACCTAGCCGGAGTTTCTTCAATTTTAGGCGCTATTAATTTCATAACTACAGTAATCAATATACGACCATCAGGAATAACCATAGACCGAATACCCCTATTTGTCTGAGCAGTATTTATCACAGCTGTTCTACTTCTGCTATCTCTTCCCGTCCTTGCTGGAGCAATCACTATACTTCTAACTGATCGAAATCTAAATACATCATTCTTTGACCCTACAGGAGGCGGGGACCCCATTCTCTATCAACATCTGTTCTGATTTTTCGGACACCCAGAAGTCTATATTCTAATTCTACCCGCATTTGGAATAATTTCTCATATTGTAAGACAAGAATCAGGTAAAAAAGAATCCTTTGGTACTCTAGGCATAATTTACGCCATAATAGCAATCGGAATTCTAGGCTTTGTAGTATGAGCCCACCACATATTTACAGTAGGAATAGACGTCGATACACGAGCCTATTTTACTTCAGCCACCATAATCATTGCCGTCCCCACAGGAATTAAAGTTTTTAGTTGATTAGGAACACTCCACGGAACACAAATTAATTTTAGACCCTCTCTCATATGAGCTCTAGGATTTATCTTTCTATTTACAGTGGGAGGACTAACCGGCGTTGTACTAGCTAACTCATCAATCGATATTATTTTACACGACACATATTACGTAGTGGCCCATTTCCACTATGTCCTTTCCATAGGAGCTGTCTTTGGGATTTTCGCCGGAATTGCTCACTGATTCCCACTTTTTACAGGAACATCTATGAAACCAAGCTGACTAAAAATTCACTTTTTTACTATATTCTTAGGAGTCAATATTACATTCTTCCCCCAACACTTCTTAGGACTCAACGGAATACCACGGCGGTATTCCGATTATCCTGACGCCTACTCAACCTGAAATGTATTATCATCTATAGGATCAATTATCTCCCTAGTAGCTGTTTTAGGATTTATCATTATCGTATGAGAAGCCCTTATCTCCAAACGACCTATAACATTCTCAATATTTCTTCCTACATCAATCGAGTGAGAACACGCATACCCCCCTATAGACCATAGATACATAGAAATCCCCCTACTCTCTAACTAATACTAAAATGGCAGAGACATGCATAGGACTTAAGCTCCTACTACGAAGACCATCTTCTTTTAGAACCAATGGCAACATGAAAAAATCTAGGCCTTCAAGACAGAGCCTCACCACTAATAGAACAGTTAATTTTCTTTCACGACCACGCTATAATCGTACTAATCATAATTACCACATTCGTCGGCTTTATAATATCCTCGACCTTATTTAACACATTTATCAACCGATTCCTCTTAGAAAACCAAGCTATTGAGGTAATCTGAACCACCTTGCCAGCTCTTATTCTAATTTTTATCGCCCTCCCGTCGCTCCAACTACTCTATCTCCTAGATGAAGTAAACACTCCCAAAATTACACTCAAAACTATCGGACACCAATGATATTGAAGATACGAATACTCAGATTTCGTCCAAGTAGAATTTGATTCTTATATAATCCCATCTAACGATCTCCAAACAAATGGATTCCGACTTCTAGATGTAGATAATCGAACAATCCTGCCCATAGACACCCAAATCCGCGTTCTTATTAGCGCAACCGATGTAATTCATTCTTGAACCGTACCCTCATTGGGTGTTAAAGCAGACGCTGTCCCTGGCCGACTAAATCAAGTTAGATTTTTAATTACACGGCCCGGCCTATTTTACGGCCAATGCTCAGAGATTTGCGGTGCTAATCATAGATTTATGCCGATTGTAGTAGAAAGAATTCCAGTAGATCGCTTCTTAGATTGAATCTCCTCAAGAGAAGAATCACCCGATGACTGAAAGCAAGTGTAGGTCTTTTAAACCTAAAATAGTAAGGCGTCTACTTCAGGTGACGGAGTTTAGTTAATGTTATAACATATGCTTGTCAAGCGTAAATAATCTATTCCAGATATCTCCCAATGCCCCAAATAGGTCCGCTAATGTGGTTAAATCTTCTTTTCACATTCATTTTTATCTTCATTTTATTTTTTATCCTAAACTTTTATATCAAAGCCCCGGTTCAACTTAAAAATCGCACTCAAAAAACAAGCTCCGATATAAAAATGTGAAAATGATAACTAGCCTTTTTTCTATTTTTGAACCATCCTCAAGAATTAGGTGGCTCCCAATAAACTGACTATCCACATTTATTGGTATTTTTTTTATTCCCTACTTATATTGATGCTCCAACTCCCGATGAACATATTTGTGGAACAAAATCTTATCTACACTCCATTTAGAATTTAAAACACTTCTAAACTCCAAATCTCATGCAGGAAGAACAGTAATTTTTGTAACTTTATTCTCTCTTATTGTTTATAACAATTTCTTAGGACTTTTACCTTATGTATTTACTAGAACAAGACACCTTGCACTGACGCTATCCCTTTCACTTCCCCTCTGATTCACTCTTATAATCTATGGATGAGTAAACCACACTCGTAGAATATTCGCCCACTTAGTACCTCAAGGAACGCCTGCCCTATTAATACCCTTTATAGTATTAATTGAAACTATTAGAAATCTCATTCGGCCAGGGACACTTGCAGTACGACTAGCAGCCAACATAATCGCAGGTCATCTCCTGTTAACATTACTAAGAGGAGTGGGGCCCTCACTATCATCGTCTCTACTAACCATTCTCCTAATAACACAAATCTTACTATTAATATTAGAATCTGCCGTTGCAATTATTCAATCTTACGTATTTGCTGTCTTAAGAACTCTCTATGCCAGAGAAATTAACTAATGACATCACCGCACGGACACCACCCCTACCACTTAGTTGACATAAGTCCCTGACCCCTAACTGGCTCCATTAGAGCCATGATATTAACAACAGGTTTAGTCAAATGATTTCATCAATTTAATCCTGACCTATTTTTTCTAGGGATCGTAGCAACAATATTAACTATGATTCAATGATGACGAGATGTGACACGAGAAGGAACTTACCAAGGCCTTCACACATCAGCAGTAACCAAGGGCCTTCGGTGGGGGATAATCTTATTTATTCTATCAGAAGTTTTATTCTTTTTCTCCTTTTTCTGAGCATTTTTCCATAGAAGACTCTCTCCTACTGTAGAAATCGGTATATGTTGACCACCTATAGGAATTCAGCCCTTCAACCCCTTCCAAATTCCTCTCTTAAACACCACTATCCTCCTATCGTCAGGGGCAACAGTCACATGAGCCCACCATTCAATTATAGAATCTAACCATTCTCAAGCCATTCAAAGCTTAGCAATCACTGTTCTACTTGGCCTATACTTTACAGCACTTCAAGCCTATGAATATATAGAAGCCCCCTTTACAATCGCTGACTCAGTCTACGGCTCTACATTCTTTGTAGCAACAGGATTCCATGGCCTCCACGTAATCATTGGAACAACCTTTTTAGCTATCTGCTGGTATCGGCTGTATATATGCCACTTCTCAGCTAACCACCACTTCGGATTTGAAGCAGCCGCCTGATATTGACACTTTGTAGACGTAGTATGATTATTCTTGTATATCTTCATCTACTGATGAGGAGGCTGTCTTTTTAATATAAAAAGTATCTATGACTTCCAATCATAAAGTTTAGAAAATCTAAAAAAGACAATTTTAATCATATATTGCTTCTGTCTGTTTACTATCACCCTCACCCTCATTGTTATAATTCTAGCCTCCCTTCTGTCTAAAAAAACCATTTCAGACCGAGAAAAATGCTCCCCTTATGAATGCGGGTTTGACCCCAAAGGATCCGCCCGACTTCCATTCTCTTTACGATTTTTTCTAATCGCAGTAATTTTTCTAATTTTTGACGTAGAAATCACACTTCTTCTTCCCCTGGCATCCATTATTTATTTTACTAACATCTTTTCATGAACATGAACAGGACTATTATTTATTTTAATTTTACTATTAGGACTCTATTACGAATGAAACCAAGGAGCTTTAGAATGATCACAATTGAACTATAGTCTATTCTAAGACGCATGACTTGCACTCATGAAATGTTTATTTAACTAGTTTAATTAGGAAGCGAATTATTGCTTTTAGTTTCGACCTAAATTTTTGGCCCTTAAGCCCCTAATTTTGATAGAAGCCAAAAAGAGGCTTATCACTGTTAATGATAACAATGAAATTCTATTTCCTATCAAAAAGATTAATAAGTTGAAAGAAGGCTTCTAACCTTATTTTCGAGCAGTTCAATTCTGTTCTAATCTTGTCGTAAGTCTTTTATGGTGTAAAAAACACATTACATTTTCAATGTAAAATTAAAATTTATTTTTAAAAGTATTTATCTACGGGCCCCCGCCTCATCTACATCTTCAGTGTAAAATTCTATCTTAAATTACATAGATTAAAAAATAAATATTACAATAACCACAAATACAAAAAAACTTTTCATTAGTAATTTAATCCTACTTTCACTCATTAGCTGCAAACCTCTAGAAAAATCCACCATTAACTCAAAAAACCCTTGACCACCATAGTATTCAGATCATCCTTTATCTCTAACTTTAAATATATTTAATCCTACCCCCAATCTAATTAACGTACCCTTAAACGTTGAAATAAAAGGCATGAATCACATTGAACCAGCTACCACCACAAACTTATATATAAACAATGAATTTAATTTCGAAGTCACACTCAAAATATTTAATAAATAACCAATTAAAGCCCCAGCAACACTAACTAACAAAGGTAAGATTTTTATTCTTAGACTTAAACAAATTATCAACGGCTCAGGAAAAATCAACCAAGACAAAACACAACCACCCACTAGTGCACCCATACAAAGTCCTTTCATAGAATTCACCATCAAATTAGAATTATCTCCTAACCTCCCAACCACTCCTAAATTAAAATTCCCAGTCAAACTATAATAAATTAAACGAAAAGTATAACTTACAGTCAAACCAGTACTTAAAAAATAAAGTAAAAAAATAATAAAATTCAAAGAACTTATAAAAGCCGCTTCCAAAATTAAGTCCTTAGAATAAAATCCTGCCAAAAAGGGAGTTCCACAAAGAGAGAGATTAGCAAGATTCATGAACATCCTAGTGGAAGGTATAAAATAACACAACCCCCCCATTATTCGAATATCTTGATATTCTCCAACATTATGAATAACCACTCCAGCACACATAAATAGCAAAGCTTTAAATAATGCATGAGTCAATAAATGAAAAAATGCCAACCCAGCTAAACCCAAAGAAATAGCTCTAATTATAACCCCCAACTGACTTAAAGTAGACAAAGCAATAATCTTCTTTAAGTCATATTCAAAATTAGCTCCCAAACCAGCCATAAATATAGTCAAACAAGAAACCAATATTAACACACCTAAAACCTTAGAACAAATAAAAGCAGGACTAAATCGAATTAAAAGATAAACCCCAGCAGTAACAAGCGTGGAAGAATGGACTAAAGCCGACACTGGAGTAGGAGCAGCTATAGCCGCAGGAAGTCAAGCCGAAAAGGGAATCTGGGCACTTTTAGTCATGGCCGCCAAAATCACTAATCACTTTAGCGCACCTTCGGCCCCGATATCCCTTAAACCCATTACATAATAAATAAAATTTCAACCCCCCAAATCATATATCAACGCAATACTTAAAAGAATAGCTACATCACCCACTCGATTAGACAGAACAGTCAATATTCCAGCATTAGCTGACTTCTCGTTTTGATAATAAATTACTAAAGCATAAGAAACTAAACCAAGGCCATCTCACCCCAATAAAATTCTAATCAAATTGGGACTCACAATTAAAGCCGACATAGAAAAGACAAATAATAAAACTAAAAACATAAAACGATTAAAATTCAAATCTCCCTCTATATACCCTCCCCTATAATATAATACCATAGAAGAAATAAACAAAACTAAACTTAAAAACATAAAACTTATTCAATCAAAAATCAAAGACATTACAATATTAGAAGAATTCAAAGTAATTATGTTTCAATCAACTACTACTACAACTTCCCCCATTAAAAACCTCAAAGACATAAAGAAAAAAAATAACGAAAAACCCAACAAAGTCAATATTCTAACTAAATGCATAGAAAACTTTCATCAAATGATCTAAGGTAAAAACTTACATTTTTGGTACCACAAACCAATGTTTTCTTTAAACTACCTAAATATAAAACTGGAACAACAACCATACCTTTCAAAATAATCACATTCAGAGGTAATCAATGTAAAAACAACACTAAATACTCACGAACTTTACCTGAACAACAAGAATAGACACTGTTATAAAACACCCCATGTTGACTAATAGAATATATATATAAAGTATAAGCTGCTCTAAAAAAAGAAAGCAAAGCGACTCCTCCAATTGAAATGTAAGTTCATCTTACAACACTCATGATAAGACTAATCTCTCCCAATAAATTTAAAGTAGGAGGAGCTGCTATATTAGACACCCTCAATAAAAACCACCACAGCCCCATTCTAGGTATAAAATTTAACAAACCCTTTCTAATTAATAATCTTCGTCTCCCTAGACGCTCATAAACAATATTCGCCAAACAAAATAAGCCAGAGGAACACAAACCATGGCCAATCATTACAACTACAGCCCCTCTTAAACCCCAGAACCCACAAACTACTAACCCGCATAAAACTAAACCTATATGAGCCACTGAAGAATAAGCAATTAAAGACTTAATATCTACCTGACGCAAACATATCAATCTTACCACTACACCCCCTAAAACAGATACACTAATTCAGACACAAGATAACTTAACATTAACTAAACTAAATAAAGGCAAAACTCGAATTAAACCATACCCACCCAATTTTAATAACACACCTGCTAAAATTATAGAACCAGCTACCGGAGCCTCTACATGAGCTTTAGGTAATCAAAGATGAAACATAAACAGAGGCAATTTTACAACAAAAGCAAACACTGTTCTTAAATATCATAATAACCTTACATAATCCACCACTCTCACACCAGAACACACAGTCATACTCAAACTCCCTCTCATATTATACAACCTCAATAAAGATAAAAGTAAAGGCAAAGAAGCAAATAAAGTATAAAATAGTATATAAACACCCGCCTCAATACGCTCAGGCTGATAGCCCCAACCCATAATTAAGATAAGAGTCGGAATTAAAGAACTCTCAAACCTAACATAAAACAACAAATAATCTATTGAAGAAAAAGTAAAAATTAATGCCAATAATAACACAATATTCATTAAAAGAAATAAGCCTGGATAGTTACCTCTTTCTTTAATTTTTTCTCTAGCCATTACAACAAGTCTTATAATCCAAAACCTAAGCATAATTAAACTGTAACCAATATAATCGACACCCAGAACCCATCTCAAGTTAAACACATAAAATCTCCTTCCATAACAAAGTATAAATATAAATCTCAAAATGAACAAAGAACACTGGACCATCATCCACCTGCTCACTCCTCTTATCAACAAAAATAAACTTAAAATAAATTTTAACATTCTAAAATCCTGAAACTATTGAAATAATCATTCCCATGAGTTCGAACAACTCTCACTAACAAAGAAAGTCCCAAGGCCCCCTCACAAGCGGCTAAAGTTAAAAAAAAAACAAAAAAATATGACTCTACACCTACACCCCTAAATACACAACTCAAAAGCCAAAATAAACCAAGCATAATAAACTCCAATCTCAATAAAGCATTCAAAAAATGCTTACGATACGAAACAAGTGCTGCCACCCCTCTAACAACTATCAACAAACCACCATTAAAAAAAACTACTGAAAAACTTGTCATTGCTTTAATAGTTTAAAAAAACATTGGTCTTGTAAACCAAAATTGAATATGTACTTCTTAAAGCTTCAGAGAAGAAACTACTTCCACCTTTGATTCCCAAAACCAAAATTCTAATTAAAATATTCTCTGAAATTTTAACAATAACAATTCCTACAATCATTCTGCTCTCTTTATTATTTACGCGGCTCCAGCACCCACTCTCTATAGGCTTAATCCTCTTAATACAAACAATTCTAATTTCCGTCTCATCAGGAATTTTAAACCCCTCTTTCTGGATATCTTACATCCTATTTTTAATCTTCCTAGGAGGCATATTAGTTCTTTTCATCTATGTTGCCTCCCTAGCGTCAAACGAACTATTTAAATTTTCCTTTTTTTTAGCATCAATCTTTATTGTATGCCTACTTTTCTCAATTCTAATATTCTTAATAACAGATAAAACATTGATCACTAACAAAATTAGCAGAATAATACCCCTTGAACCAACCTCTTTCCTTAAAAACTCTTACGACCCATTAACCTCACCTATTTACCACCCACCTACATCTGCTCTCACAATTTTTATTGTACTCTATTTACTCCTTACCCTCTTCGTAGTAGTCAAAATCACTAACAACTTTTTTGGACCCTTACGAATCTCATAACAATGACTACACCTATACGCAAATCGCATCCACTATTTAAAATCGCTAACAACGCTCTAGTAGACATACCTATTCCATCTAATATTTCTACCTTCTGAAACTTTGGATCACTCCTAGGCCTGTGTTTAGTGATCCAAATTTTAACCGGCCTATTCCTTGCCATACACTACACAGCACACATTGATTTAGCATTCTCAAGAATCGCCCATATTTGCCGCGACGTAAACTATGGCTGACTTTTACGAACACTCCACGCCAATGGTGCCTCTTTCTTTTTCATTTGTCTCTACCTTCACATCGGCCGGGGCATATATTATGGATCCTATATAATCTTTCATGCCTGATCAATTGGAGTTCTAATTTTATTCGCAACAATAGCAACTGCCTTCTTAGGATATGTTTTACCCTGAGGGCAAATATCTTTCTGAGGAGCCACCGTTATTACCAACCTCTTTTCCGCTATTCCATATATAGGAACCGATTTAGTTCAATGAATTTGAGGGGGATTTGCAGTAGACAACGCTACCCTAACACGATTTTTCACCTTCCACTTCGTCCTCCCATTTGTAGTAGCAGCTCTTACAATAATTCATATTTTATTCCTTCACGAAGCAGGAGCTAATAACCCCCTAGGGATTTCAAGACAAATAGACAAAGTCCCATTCCACCCATACTTCACATTTAAAGACATCGTAGGGTTTAATATCATACTTCTATTTCTAGTTCTCCTAACACTCCTCAACCCCTATCTACTAGGAGATCCAGACAACTTTATTCCAGCTAACCCGCTAGTGACACCAGCACATATCCAACCCGAATGATACTTCTTATTCGCTTATGCAATTTTACGTTCCATTCCCAACAAACTAGGAGGTGTAATTGCTCTAGCTCTCTCAGTAATAATCCTATTCATTCTACCCTTCACACACTTATCAAAATTCCGTAGACTTACCTTTTACCCACTAAATCAAATTCTTTTTTGATCTCTAGTAACAACTATTATACTTTTAACATGAATCGGAGCTCGACCAGTGGAAGATCCCTACATCATCACCGGCCAAATCTTAACAATTCTCTACTTTTCTTACTTTATTATCAACCCCCTTTCAACCATTTGATGAGACTCCCTTTTAGACTAGCTACTTAGTTTAAATAAAACGAATGTTTTGAAAACATTATATAGGCTAACAGCCTAGTAGCTACTCAACATACTAATTTAATCATATAGCATTAAGCAAAAACACAATCTCTTAACGCCTATATAAAAAACCAAATAATTCAAAGAAACAGGAAGATATCTCTTCCAAGCTAAATACATCAACTTATCATAACGAAACCGGGGCAGAGTACCACGCACCCATACAAAAACAAAAGCTATTACTACAACCTTAAAATAAAATCATACATTACAAGGATTTCTTCCCAAAAATAGCACTACAAACAAAGCTCTTATAAATAAAATACTAGCATACTCAGCTATAAAAATTAAAGCAAATCCGCCCGCCCTATATTCAGTATTAAATCCAGAAACCAACTCCGACTCCCCCTCTGCAAAATCAAAAGGAGTCCGATTGGTTTCTGCCAAACATGATGACAACCAAATTAAAGCTAAAGGAAAACAAAAAATAAAAAATCAAAAGCCCTCTTGATATAAATTAAATAACTCTAATCTAAAACCACCAACTAGAAAAATAACTGACAACAAAATTAAAGCCAAACTAACTTCATAAGAAATAGTCTGAGCAACTGCCCGTAAGCTACCTAACATAGAATATTTACAATTAGACGCCCAACCAGCCCTCATAGTAGTATACACTCCTAACCTCAAACAACATAAAAAAAATAAAACCCTTATATCAAACCTTAATAAACCAAAATTATAAGGAATTACTCTCCAAACAATTAAAGAAACAAATAAACTAAAAACAGGAGACAAGTAATAAGGCAAAAAATTAGATATCATAGGAACAGTTTGTTCCTTACTAAACAATTTAACCGCATCAGAGAAAGGCTGCAACAGCCCAGCATAACCAACTTTATTGGGCCCCTTACGAATTTGAATATAACCCAAAATCTTACGCTCTAACAAAGTAACAAACGCCACCCCTACCAAGACACAAATAATTAAAATTAAATAATTCACTAAACTAACCACTAGAGTCACAAATTAATTAGCAATTAATTTACTACTTATAGAATAAATCTATATAATTAGATCCTAAATCTAATGCATAATCTGCCAAAGTAATAACCCTATTCCACTTTAACTAAACTATTTAAATCTTTAAATCCTCTCGTACTAAAAAGACTCTTTATTCACTAGAAGATAGAAACCGACCTGGCTCACACCGGTCTGAACTCAAATCATGTAAGGATTTAAAGGTCGAACAGACCCCCTTTTATAATTTCTACTCTACAAAGGTACCTTAATTCAACATCGAGGTCGCAAACTCTTTTCTCGATTAGAACTCTCAAAAAGAATTACGCTGTTATCCCTAAAGTAACTTAATCTTATAATCTCTATTAAGGATCAATAAATAACAAAAATTACTGTAAACTTTCTAGAAGCAGTTATTAACTAATTATACTCCTGTCGCCCCAACAAAATACTTTCCCACCAATCTTAGTTAAACAAATATTTTTAAACTCAAAAGAAAAAGTATAAAACTTTATAGGGTCTTATCGTCCCTCTAGATCATCCAAGCCTTTTAACTTGAAAGTAAAGTTCAAGAAATACAAAAGAGACAGAATGCCTCTTGTCAAACCATTCATTCCAGCCCTCAATTAAAAGACTAATGATTATGCTACCTTCGCACAGTCAGTATACTGCGGCCCTTTAAATCAATCAGTGGGCAGGCCAGACTTAAAATATCAACCTAAAGACATGTTTTTGTTAAACAGGCAGAAGCAATATTTGCCGAATTCCTTTTTTATAAAACAAACAAAATATAAAACCCTAACATTTTATTATCTTATTCAACCCTACACTATACTAATAGTATCATTTTATCTCCATTTTTTCAATTAACACAAATCATTATCTAACACAATAAAAATCACTAATTTATACACAGATTAGTTATAACACTCTAACATTAAAGCTACTTTCAAGCCTAAATCTCTTAACTAAAAATCAATTTTATACTCCAAACACTTTAAATAAGAAGCTTACCCTCCTATTTTTACTCCTTGTATAATTAACTAATACAAAGATGAAATTAAATTCCTTTCGACAATAACCAGATACAGATAACTCGAATAACATTTCATTACTAAAATTAAATAAAAAAGCCTTATTCAACAAACACTCTCAATTAATTTTAGCTATTTATCAATCGAGAAAAATTAATACTAATTATAATTTAATACTCCCTGACACCCAAGGTACTTATATTAAAAACTTCTATTTATATAACTAATTTTCACCTATTTAATATTTCTTCTACAATACTCTTATCTATAGTCCACAACAAAATTTATCTACACAATACTATAACACCCATCACATAAAATTATTTTTCATATATATCATCTCCTTATACATCTTTTTAAACAACATTTTGTAATCAAAGTAATTCGATTCGCACGAAACCCCTCTCAACGTAAGTGAAATGCTTAACTACTAAGCTCTACCTTGTTCTAGATACACCTTCCGGTACATCTACTATGTTACGACTTATTCCCTGTTAATCAAGAAAGCGACGGGCAATATGTACATAATCTAGAGCTATAATCATTTAAACATACTAAAATTAAATTACTATTAAATCCACCTTCATAAAATACATTTCATACTCTAATTCATAATAAATTATATTTATTGTAGCCCATTTTAACTTAACCATAATCTGCACCTTGATCTAATTTATTAATCAATTAAACTATTACAATAATTATCTTATTTAAAAATTATCTAACAATGACGGTATACATAAAAATAGATTAAGTAAGATATTTCGTGGATTATCGTTCCAAAAACAGGCTCCTCTAACTAGACTAAACTACCGCCAAATTCTATATATTTAAAGAACATAACTATTAATATTCAGGCAATAACTTTTTATCCAAGAATAATAGGGTATCTAATCCTAGTTTTAACCTTGAATTTAAACGTTTCAATATCAGCTTCTAATATAATTTTTACAATAAACATTAATTTCACCTTCCAATCTAAATAAAACTTACATCTCTTAGCTTCCACTTTAACCTTTTACCGACAAATTTTCATCAACTCCCCAAGTCTAACCGCGACTGCTGGCACAAAATTTAATCAGAGCAATACATTCCCACTAGATCAAACTTTCCTTTATTATCTAAAATTTAATACTGCGCTTTATTCTATAAATTTACATTTTAAATCCAAATCTTACACTTCCACACCTAAATTTGAATGTATTCAAGAAACAAAACCAAAAACAAGCAAGAATCAAACTTTTTAGATAAAATTATTTTATTTATAAAAGCAAAATCAAATACTGCTCTTTTATAAATTTAAAATCTGTTAATAACCCTTATATATCCAAACAAATATCTCCTTATCCAAAATCACAATAACTAAAAACCCCTTACACACAACTAAAAAAAAAGAAAGCAAACCAATATATAAATAATATATTATAGAGATGTATACTTTAAGTTAATATTAATCATGTATAATAGATCTTACATGTAAAATAACGCTGTTCTTGAACTAACTCATTCACTTATCTCACTATACTAAAATAAATATTTGAAATTAAAGAAAATATTCTATTCTAAGAATCCACTTATATTTAATTAAGAGATACGAGTACGGCATATAGTGAGATATAAAAGTATCTTATTTTAAGTTTCCTATACTAAGCTAAAATATTATATTAATAGTGATAAATATTTTGAAAGATATTTTGCTTCGTGAAATGTATTCTTTAAGGGCCATACATATGATATGAATTATTGTCTATTATCTAAGAATTTAAGATTTAATGTAGGATAGCGGTCCACTTTTTCCTCCTACAGGGAAAAAACCGCTATCCTACATTTCTATTCAAACTATTTATTTTATATAAGATTTTGCTTTTAGATATGTTAATTCTTGGACTTCAATAAAATTAAGTGTATTATATACATTTAAATGTATATATATACTCAAACAAATAAATTCTTAAATAAACAAGAATATCTAAAACTAAATACACTTACAAAAAAATATTAATATAGTGCCTGACTAAAGGATAGTTCTGATACGACTAATAAAGTAGCTAACCCTACCTATATTACTATATTTATATAAATAGGACTTGCACCCATACCTAAAAAATCAAAATTTCTTATGCTTCTTACACTACTATACATCACATTCAAAAGATAAGCTAACCAAGCTAGTGGGCTCATACCCCACCTATGAGGGTTCTCTCCCTCTCTTTTTAATGATATTTTCTTCCCTCCAGACCCTATTTTCTGTTTCTTTATTGTCAAGAATTATCTTAATTGTCTCAGCACCTTCTTGGTTCTTAGCCTGAATAGGACTTGAATTAAATCTTTTGTCATTTATTCCTCTCATCTCATCTAAAAATAATCAAATTGCCTCAGAAACTTCTCTAAAATATTTCTTAATCCAAGCACTTGGCTCATCCATAATTCTTTTATCAGCAAGATTTCTCCCACTTCAAGCCAACTTTGCTCTCTTAATCCTCCTTCTAGCACTAATATTAAAACTAGGAGCTGCTCCTTTTCATTTTTGGTTTCCTCAAATCATAGAAGGCCTGAGATGACCCACAGCATTAATACTTATAACTATCCAAAAAATCAGACCAATAATTTTAATTTCTTATCTAACTAAATATGACCAAACCAACTACATACTTATTCAACTAGCAATATTATCCTCAATTATTGGAGGAATAAGAGGAATTAATCAGACACTCCTACGAAAAATCCTAGCATTCTCTTCAATCAATCACATGGGTTGAATATTAATCGCGCTCACTATAAGAGAGACTTGTTGACTTTATTACTTCACTCTTTATTGTTTAACCTCTATTTCAGTAGCACTCTTATTCAACCAGCAAAAACTTTCCCACATCAGGCAACTACTTAATTTCAAATCACAACAAGCTTCAATTAACCTATTAAATTTCTTAACCTTACTCTCCTTAGGAGGGCTTCCTCCCTTTATTGGCTTTCTACCAAAATGAATTACAATTCAAGAACTATGCTCCAATAACATACTGTTGCCGTTAATAATTCTATTAATATCAACTTTACTAACCCTATATTTTTATCTTCGTCTTACCTTTTCATTTTATACACTTGCAGCTCCCAAGACCTTCCATACTTTAAATTTTAACTACCAAAATTCACTAACAACTTTCGCAATCTTTATTAACCTAATGGGGCTGCCCCTTTCTCTACTCGTTACCTAACTTAAGATTTTAAGTTATTTAAACTAACATCCTTCAAAGTTGTAAAAAAAAGTTAATCTTTTAAATCTTAAGCCCCAGTGCTTTTGCACATCTTTAAATTTGCAATTTAACGTTCTTCTACCGTAGGACCTAATAATAAGAGAGATTAATACTCGTAATTAGATTTACAATCTATTGCCTACAACTCAGCCACCTTATT